CATTTTAGAATTTTTATGAAAATTGAATAATGATCTAAAGATATCCATTAAACACAGTCTAAAAAAATGGATCAATCGTTGAATTCGTTTCAATTGAGAGATTAAATCCGGTATAAATATTAGAAAGGGCGGAAACCCCATCTTCGCAAACATGAATAGATATATCTTTATTTTACAATTTTTCACAAAAAAGATTTATGCGGAAGGATTTGTCTTTGATGAAAAGTTTTCTATTTTTAGAGTTCAATTTTTTAATAATTTTAATTCAATGTAGATACCTATCCAAAATAATATGAATGACTCACTATTAACTCGGTTTTTTGGCCATAATCATTATGTAGGAGAGGTGGCCGAGTGGTTCAAGGCGTAGCATTGGAACTGCTATGTAGACTTTTGTTTACCGAGGGTTCGAATCCCTCTCTTTCCGTACTCTTCACCTAATTCACCAATGTTACTGACTGCAATGCATCAAATAAGAATGTATACTCCAACAGTTAGACCTTTCTTTTCTTTGATATCGATTATGTATTCCTAATCCAAATCTTCTGTGGTACGAAAAATACTGGGCAAAATGGACAAGGAATGAAAATCCCCTACCGATCTATGATACATGAATGAGATCAAAATCCCCAGATCAAACCCCTTACCTTACTTACCCCGGGTCCCTTTACTTAAGCCAAAATGGAGAGGTCAAAATTGTCCGAACCCTTGTTATTTTAGTTGGGGTTAAGTCTGACGAGAGTAATATTCTACAACTAGCAATTCATTTATTTTCAAACCGACCCATTTACTATCTATTATTTGATTGACGAATCCTTCATATTGGAATGGGTGAAGAGTCAAATGGTTTGGCAACTCCTCGCGGGGGGATGAATCAAGATAATTTTGAATCAGAGCCCTAGATTTTTGCTCATCCCTCACTGTAATAATATCTCGGGGTTTACAGCGATAACTTGGTATATCTACTATACGACCATTAACTAAAATATGTCTATGGTTAACTAATTGGCGGGCTTGAGGAATAGTCGAAGCCATACCCAATCGAAAAAGGATGTTATCCAAACGCATTTCAAGTAATTGTAGTAAAACCTGACCTGTTGATCCTTTGGCTTTTCCGGCGATACGAACGTATTTAAGTAATTGTTGTTCTGTAAGACCATAATGAAAGCGCAATTTTTGTTTTTCTTCTAAACGAATACGATATTGAGATTTTTTTCCGGGGCGCGATTGGTTTCTAAGATCGCTTCCGGCTCTAGGCTTTTTACTAGTTAGTCCCGGTAAAGCCCCCAGACGACGGATTTTTTTGAAACGAGGCCCTCTGTAACGTGACATAAAGACTCCTTATTTTTTATGAAATTTCATAAAACAAAATTAAAACTAAACTAAAATATGATAAATTAATCGAAATTTACTGAAGTATTGTATTACAAAGAATAATTAGAGGAATTGTATCAATATCCGGACCTTATTGTATATAAATAATTGTATTATATAAATAAAAAGAATTTAAAATAATAATAAAAAAAATTCAGGGTTCTTTTCTTGATTGATTTGTTCTACAGAGACCGAACTCCTCCAATCCCATTTTTATTCATAATTGGAAGTTCCTACGAGATGATAGGGTGACCCTTGGGAAAAGGGAAAGAAGTTTTTCGCTTTGATTTCACATTATCAATTATGTAAAAAATAAAAAATCAAACAAACGGAGAAAAGCCGGCTATCGGAATCGAACCGATGACCATCGCATTACAAATGCGATGCTCTAACCTCTGAGCTAAGCGGGCTCACATAACATAAATTGTGCACGTATACTAATTTAGTAAACTACTGAGATATTAACTGTTCATTCTTAGCTATTTCATAAGAAATATGATATATAGAAAAATAGAAATTCATAAGAAATATGATATATAGAAAAATAGAAATATCAAAAATAAGGAAGAATAGAAAATAGAATTTTAGAATTTCCAAACATATTGGATATTTGAATATTTTGGATATTTGAATATTATAGAACATACCTATTAATATAGCGATATTATTAAATATCGCGATATCAAATTTTGATCTATTTCTCAAATATATGTTTATCAATAATAAATATCTTAATTAGCTTAATTAGATGGTAAGATTTTTTTGACTATTCTATGTTTACTATTTTTTATTACATAATTTTATTATATTTCATATATATTTTATATATAGAAATATATATATTTCATTTTAATTTAATTTGAAAATATATTTAAATATATCATTTTAAATAAAATCGAGTAAAGTAATGTAATTAAGTTTAGAATCTTATTCTATTTCTATATTTATTGCTATTTCTATATTTATTGTATATTACATTTCTATATTTATTGTATATTACAATCTTATAATATTATTATTTATTATATATAATTCGAAATAATTTCATATTTAATTAATAAATAATTTTATTTTGAATTCTCTTCTAATTCTAAATTAACGGAATGGTTAGTTATAGCCATTTTATTAGTTTTAGTTATGGCTATTAATTGAATTTAAAATTAATAATACTCAAATCTTCCTTTTCGTTTTTTTGTTATGTTATAATGTTTTTTTTTGTTATGTTATAGAAGGCCTGCCCTAAGAATAACATGAAAGATAAAAGCGCAATCCAGATCATAATGAAACACTCCTCTGGTTTCATTCGGAAAGGTGAAAGCTAAGACGAAAAAAAAAAAAAAAGAATCGACCGTTCAAGTATTTAAAATTTAACGCTAAAAACGGTAGAAATAGGGGCATATATAAGTATAATAAATATATATTATACTATAATATATATGTTATGCGATCTATATTGAATTGATGATATAGAAATGATAGAATCATTTCTGATTGGACCAAATACGGGTCTCCGATAGAGATGAAAGAAAATATACAAGAAATAAAATAGTAGAAAAAACTTTTCAATATAGGAACCGGTATCTAATGAATTCAACCGGTCCAGCATAATAGAAATGAAAGAAAAAGGGGGGGGGGGCGGCATCATGATGTGATCTTAATCACATCAAAAAAAAGAGGGGATATGGCGAAATTGGTAGACGCTACGGACTTAATTGGATTGAGCCTTGGTATGGAAACCTACCAAGTGAGAACTTTCAAATTCAGAGAAACCCTGGAATTAAAAATGGGCAATCCTGAGCCAAATCCTGTTTTATGAAAATAAACAAGGGTTTCATAAACCGAAAATAAAAAAGGATAGGTGCAGAGACTCAATGGAAGCTGTTCTAACAAATGGAGTTGGCTGCATTGTGTTAGTAAAGGAATCCTTCCATCGAAACTTCAGCAAGGATGAAGGATAAACCTATATACATACGTATAGTACTGAAATACTATCTCAAAATGATTAATGACGACCCAAATCTGTATTTTTTTATATTTATATGAAAAATGAAAGACTTGTTGTGAATCGATTAAAAATTGAAAAAAGAATCGAATATTCATTGATCAAACCATTCACTCCACCGTAGTCTGATAGATCTTTTTAATAATTGATTAATCGGACGAGAATAAAGATAGAGTCCCATTATACATGTTAATATCGACAACAATGAAATTTATAGTAAGAGGAAAATCCGTCGACTTTAGAAATCGTGAGGGTTCAAGTCCCTCTATCCCCAAAACGACCCGGTTGACTCCCTAATTATTTATTTTCATTTTATCATTTTGTTAGCGATTCAAATAAAAATTCGTTATATTTATCATTCATTCTCATTCTACTCTTTTCTTTCACAAATGGATCTGAGCGAAAATTTTTTTCTTATCACAAGACTTGTGTGTGATATATATGATACGCGTACAGTACAAATGATTTGAGCAAGGAATCCATTAAATTTGAATAATTAACAATACATATCATTACTTGTACTGTACTGAAACTTTGAAAATTTATTTTTGAAGATCCAAGAAATTCTATTAGATCCTGTATAATACTTTGTAATACTTTTTCGTTTTTCTAATTGACTAATTGACATAGACCCAAGTCCTATATTAAAATAAAATGAGGATGATGCGTCGTGAATGGTCGGGATAGCTCAGCTGGTAGAGCAGAGGACTGAAAATCCTCGTGTCACCAGTTCAAATCTGGTTCCTGGCACATGAGTAATTTGTATGAGTATATATTCTAAAAATTAATTGATATGGGTCGACATACATATTCATTAATAGTATAAATCGTGATACATATTTATCCATCTAAATGTCGGAGATATACCCCTTATATATATCATATGTATATAAAGTATACAAAAGAATTCCATTTTGTTTCCTCTTGTTTTTTTATTTGTCCATACTGTGTCTCCTTTTGTTCAAAAAAAACGTTAATACTTTATACATATTCGAAAGGCTAAATTAGTTAGTTGAAAGAGAAAAAGTATAGTCTAGAGGAGTTGAAGGATGGGAATAGCCAAAGTTCATTTCAGATACAGTACAAATAGAATATGATCCTCTTTCATTTCCTTCTATATTTTTTTCAGATTCTATTTCTTCATTTCCTCCTATGTTACTTTCTATAGCCCATCTAAGTGATGTGCGCGGTACATAGTTCATAATGCGGAACTCTTTTAGTTTCATCCTAGTGGCTCGGCTCATTCGAAAAAGTATCTTCAAAATTTGAGAATCTCAATGAATCCTCTAATTTTTTTTTTTTTGTATTTATTTTATTTAGCCCACCCAATAACTAAAAAAAAAAATAATATGTGAATGAAACTTCAATTACTATGTTTGATCTCGAAGAGAATGTACAAAAATTCTTTGAATATCTGGAGTTGTAGAAGTGAAGATTAGTTTCTGATTATTCAATGAGCATCTTGTATTTCATAAAAATTAGGGGCAATATAATCCTTACGTAAAGGCCATCCTATCCAACTTTCAGGCATTAAGATACGTTTCAGGCGTGGATGATTATCATAAAGGATTCCCAGCATATCATAGGATTCCCTTTCTTGAAAATCCGCACTTTTCCAAACCCA